GAAAATTGGCGAATACAACCAACTATCATTAAGAATTTCATCTTTTGACCAAAAACAAGCAAGAGGCGGAATACCACAAAGAGAAAGTGTACCTAATAAAAAAGAGGTTTTAGTAATCGGTACATGTTTTGTTAAACCACCCATAAAAACCATATTCTGACTTTTATCCGGAGAATAGCCAACAACAGTTTCCATTGAATGAATAATGGACCCAGACCCTAAAAATAATAATGCTTTGGAATAAGCATGAGTAATCAAATGAAATAAAGCACTTTGATAAGACCCCATTCCTAGAGCTAACATCATATAACCCAATTGAGACATTGTCGAATAGGCTAAACCCCTTTTAATGTCTTTTTGAGCAAGAGCTAAAGTAGCTCCTAATAATAATGTGATTATGCCTATCAACGAGATTAAATTCATTATATAGGGTATAACCATGAAAAGAGGGAGAAGGCGAGCTACAAGAAAGACCCCCGCTGCTACCATAGTAGCAGCGTGTATAAGAGCCGAAATAGGAGTGGGTCCCTCCATAGCATCGGGTAACCACACATGAAGGGGAAATTGTGCAGATTTAGCAACTGCACCGGTAAATAATAAAGCAGCACACAAAATAACAAAGGAAAAGTTGACTTCATTATTATAAATCAAGTTATTGAGTATTTCGAATAAATCCTGAAATTCAAAACTACCTGTTATACAATAAAACCCTAAAATTCCTAATAATAAACCAAAATCCCCTACACGATTAGTTACAAATGCTTTTTGACAAGCATTTGCTGCAGGAGGTCGCGTAAACCAAAACCCTATTAATAGATAGGAACACATTCCAACTAATTCCCAAAAAAAATAAATTTGTATCAAATTTGAACTAGTAACTAATCCCAACATGGAAGTACTGAAAAAACTCATATAAGCAAAAAATCTCAAGTATCCTTGATCGTGAGCCATATAATTATCACTATAAATAAGAACCATGATTCCAACAGTAGTGATTAACATTGACATAATAGAAGTAAGTGGATCGATCAAGCAGCCAAATTCTAAAGAAAAATCATTATCGAGTGTCCAAGACCATACATATTGGTGGATAGAACTGCTATTTATTTGCTGAATAGACAGATTAATTGAAAAAATCATGACTATACTTAACAATAAGATACTTGGAAAAGCCCACATACGACGAAGATTTTTCGTTGCTGTCGGAAAAAGAAGAAGTCCCACTCCTATTAACATAGGAATTGGAAGTGGAACAAAAGGTAAAATCCACCCATATTGATATGTCTGTTGCATAAAAAAATTGAAATTCGTAATTAAATTTTTCCGATTTATCGGACCTTACTTCTTTTGAAAGGAGTCAATAAAAAAATGAAAATATGCACTAAGCTTAACCTAACTTAAATATAAAAAAGAAAAATTTTTCATTTTTCTTTCTTTTTACTTATTCTTTCTCTTTCTGAATTTCTTCTAAATATTTCAAATATTCAAATCAAGAAGTTACAATTGGTCAAATCATATAAAAGACAAAGATTAATTATGAGTCTCCTTCGAATTTGAAAATGCAAGTCAAATTTTGACAAATTACTAAAAATATTCTTCTTGTTTTTTATTTTTTAGAAAAATTTTATGCGATTTTACCATATCGTTCATATTCCATTCTTTTAGAATTTTAGAAAAAAAATTATCTAGAAAAGCGCAGATTTTTTTAAACAATAGATGTCTTTCACATCCAGCTATACCAATGAGTAATCTCTTAATTTTTATTTAAATGGCAGTTCCAAAAAAACGTACTTCTGCATCAAAAAAGCGTATTCGTAAAAATTTTTGGAAAAGGAAAGGCTATTGGTCAGCGTTAAAAGCGTTTTCTTTAGGGAAATCTCTTTCTACCGGGATTTCAAAAAGTTTTTTTGTGCGACAAACAAATAAAATAAAAAAATAAGTTATTAAGAAATAAAACAGAACACCTTATAAAAATCTAAATTGACCTGACTTAAAAATTAAATTCTTCCGTTTCAAAAAGACAATTCTCAAATTCCATTTCCTGTTGAATTAATTCATAGGAAATGGAATTCTTCTGTTTTACTTTTACTTTAAACCGAATTTAAACAAAGTCTTTTTTTTTTAACAAAAAAACACAAGATACTCACTTTCTTTTTAATATATTTTCTTTCCAGAATAGGAGTCTTATTTCCCCCAGCAACTTATTTGTACTATAAAAGATTTTTTTTTGCACAACTTTCTTACTTTTCTTTTGGATTTTCTGTAAATTCTTATATAGAATAGAGCCGATATATCTCTGGCCATCAATTCACGCAAAAACACTTAGTGTAAATTTTATGGATAAATATGTGTGAATTTTGAATAATCTAAAATAGGTTTTTTGTTCATTGATAAAACTTATTTTTTGGTTGTACTTTTTAAAATTAAATAAATCAAAAACATTTAATTTAAAAAATGTTTTTTAGAGGAAAGGTTCTATCCCTTAATTGATAGTAAGACTTTTTGGTTTTACAAGAATTCAAGTAAAGAAGATTCTCAAATACACAATAAAACTAAAACCCTAAACTAAAATAATGAACGTTCAAGGACATATTTGAACAGATTTTATTCATTGATTTGAATCTTTCCTGAAAATATTGCACCCAATTGAATTCTTAAATCTAGACGATTGCTTATTTATAGGCTATTATGAGGTCAAGACAAGCCGCTATGGTGAAATTGGTAGACACGCTGCTCTTAGGAAGCAGTGCTAGAGCATCTCGGTTCGAGTCCGAGTGGCGGCATGTCATTTCCTAAAAAAAGAAAATAGATCCTATAATGAATAATGAATTCAATTGCCGATTTCGATTTTATAATTAAGGAACTCTTTTTATGATATTTTCAACTTTAGAGCATATATTAACTCATATTTCTTTTTCGACTGTTTCAATTCTAATTACAATTCATTTGATAACCTTTTTTGTCGATGAAATCGTAAAACTATATGATTCATCCGAAAAGGGCATGATAACGACTTTTTTGTGTATAACAGGATTATTAATTTCTCGTTGGATTTATTCGAAACATTTTCCACTAAGTGATTTAAATGAATCGTTAATCTTTCTTTCATGGAGTTTTTCCTTTATTTATATAGTTCCGTATTTCAAAAAAAATCAAAATATTCTAAGCACAATAATAGGTCCAAGTGCTATTTTTTCCCAGGGCTTTGCTACCTCAGGCCTTTTAACTGAAATACACGAATCCACTATATTAGTACCTGCTCTTCAATCCGAGTGGTTAATAATGCACGTAAGTATGATGATATTGGGATATGTGGCCCTTTTATGTGGATCATTATTATCAGTATCACTTCTAGTCATTACAGTTCGAAAAAATAGAAAATTTTTTTCTACGAGTAATCATTTATTAAATTTAAATAAGTCATTTTTCCTTGATAAAGTCGAATACATGAATGAAGAAAAAAATATTTTAAAAAAAACTTCTTTTTTTTCTCCAAGGAATTATTATAAGTCGCAATTGATTCAACAATTGGATTATTGGAGTTATCGGGTTATTAGTCTAGGATTTCTCTTTTTAACGATAGGAATTCTTTCTGGAGCAGTATGGGCTAATGAAGCATGGGGGTCCTATTGGAGTTGGGACCCAAAAGAAACTTGGGCTTTTATTACTTGGATCATATTTGCAATTTATTTACATACTCAAACAAATCTAAAATTGAAGGGTACAAATTCAGCAATTGTAGCGTTTATTGGATTTCTTATAATTTGGATATGCTATTTTGGAGTAAATCTATTAGGAATAGGATTACATAGTTATGGTTCATTTACATTAACATCTAATTAAATTCAAAAAGGAGTTCTTACCACTTACCAATAGGAATAGAAAAGCATATAACGCATATCAAACTTTGTGTGAACTAGGGAGAGACCCGTTACTTTGATTCGCGAGGCTCTCCCTAGTTCACACAAAGTTTTTTTACTTAACACAAGAGAAGAAAAAGCGTTCTTTTTGTCATTGTACAACGAACCTTTTTATAAATGATAAGATTTTTTTCATTTTTTATTTATAAAAAAACTATCTAAAAAAAGAATTAGATAGGATAACTTCAACCTTTTCAACTGATAGTGAAAGAACGAAATCGGGGTACATACCAATACCTAGTACGGGTAAAAAAAAGGAGATCGAAAGAAATAACTCTCGCGGCCCAGAATCAAAAAAATAAAAGTTTGGGCCATTAAATATCTTGTATCCATAGAACATCTGGCGTAACATAGATAATAAATAAATAGGGGTTAATATAATTCCAATTGCCATTACAAAAGTAATTAGGATTTTTGTCATTAAAAGAAATTTTGGACTAGTAATTAGTCCAAAAAAGACTATTAATTCGGCAACAAAACCACTCATACCTGGTAATGCGAGGGAGGCCATCGAAAAGCTACTGAATATCATGAACATTTTTGGCATTGGGATAGCTATTCCACCCATTTCGTCAAGATAAAGAAGACGTATTCTATCATAAGTTGTTCCAGCCAAGAAAAAAAGCGCAGCACCGATAAATCCATGAGAGATTATTTGTAAAAGGGCTCCGTTGAGTCCCATATCTGTGATAGAACCAATTCCTATAATTATAAAACCCATATGAGATACAGAGGAATAGGCTATTCTTTTTTTTAAATTTCGTTGACCAAGAGATGTTGAAGCTGCATAGATTATTTGTACTGCGCCCACTATTATTAACCAAGGAGAAAATAGAGAATGAGCATGAGGAAATAATTCCATATTGATTCGAACTAATCCATACGCTCCCATTTTTAATAAGATTCCGGCTAGAAGCATACAAGTACTATAATGCGCTTCTCCGTGGGTATCTGGTAACCAGGTATGTAGGGGTATGATTGGTAATTTGACAGCAAAAGCAAGAAAAAATCCAATATAAAATAATATTTCCAAAGCCACAGGGTAGGACTGATTAGCCAATATTTCAAAATTTAATATTG